TTTATAGTTGTTTTCAACACTTTCTAAAAACTTTCTAAATTCAAAAAAAAAAGGGGGGGGGGGGGGTTCTTTGAACTAACAAGGGGAAGTAAGAAGGCGAATCCTTATATTAATCCCTCACCCTTAAATCCGTCCTTCCCTTGTGTTCTTGTTTTGTTTAAGATTAAACAAAAGGGTTCGCAAATAAAAGAGCTAATGCTACAACCAGCCCATAAATAGTTAAAGCTTCCATAAAAGCCAGACTAAGTAATAAAGTACCCCGGATTTTTCCCTCTGCTTCCGGTTGTCGCGCAATCCCTTCTACAGCTTGTCCTGCAGCTGTGCCTTGACCAACTCCAGGTCCAATAGAAGCAAGCCCAACGGCCAACCCAGCAGCAATAACAGAAGCGGCAGAAATCAGTGGATTCATGAGAAGTTCCTCCTATCCCAAATAAAATAAAGAAAAGAAATAGTTAATGATATAATCAACCAAGAAATTATGACTTAATTATTTTATTCTTAATATTTATCTTTTTCTAGTCGAAGTTTAATTCAAAATTTCAAACTGAAATAATAATCTTTATTGAACTATCCGAATTACTTCGATATTTTTTTTGTTTCTACCCATGTCGTTTTTTGTGAATACATACAAATTTTGTTCTTATCTTAAATCCATTCTTTCTTTTTCTTGATTTAATTTTTTTAGTCATTCAATATTCAATTCACAATTACAACAGATGAAACAGAAGAGCTTCCTTTTTCGCATCCGCATATAAATTGAGAGTAGTACCAGGACAAATTTAGATCTATAGTCATATATAACTAGTGAATATCTAATATGACATATACATGTGTTTCTTCCATACCGTAAACCAATTGGTTGTGTCTTAGATTCAATCGTATTCGAGAATCATTCTTTGAAACCTCCAAAAAAAGAAAGAGTTGTCTTATAGCGATTAGATTATACTAATATATTCAAATCTAATACTCTAAGAATGAATATTTTTTCGAATCTAATAATAATATTAAATAACCGAATAAAACTATTTAATATGTTCGAATTGAATGAAAAAAAAAATAATCTTCGTTGGAGTAAAATACAAATTGGTCAAACAAAGACAAAGAGTATTTTTAGGAAAAATAGGAAAAAGATCTTTTAGATAGATTTCTTTCCTATTTTTCCTACAATTCCCTGGTAATTTTTTAGATTTTATTATTATTTTATTATTATATTACACTAAATCGTATACTTATTTTATTTAAACTTTATTCTTATTGCATCTTTCTTTTTTTGAGGGGGTGGATAATCCTTTTTTTATTATTAAAAATTTTCTTTCTTTTTTTGGATATGTTCCCTAAGTAGATTATCGTGAGTGAGCCGCACATACTTTGTGGCAGGCTAAACTAAAAAAAAGACTATTTTGATAACTATTCAATGATGACCTTCCATGGATTCACCTATATAAGCCGCAGCTAAAGTAGCAAAAATAAGAGCTTGAATACCGCTTGTAAATAATCCCAGGAACATAACAGGTATAGGAACTACTAAAGGTACTAACGAAACAAGAACAACAACTACTAATTCATCAGCTAATATATTTCCGAAAAGTCGAAAACTAAGTGATAAGGGTTTTGTGAAATCTTCTAAGATGTTAATCGGTAAAAGGATTGGAGTTGGTTGGATGTATTTACCAAAATAAGCCAATCCTTTTTTTGAAATACCCGCGTAGAAATATGCTACTGACGTAAGTAAAGCTAGTGCAACAGTAGTATTTATATCATTTGTGGGTGCTGCTAACTCTCCATGAGGTAACTTTATAATTTTCCAAGGCAAAAGAGCCCCTGACCAATTCGAAACAAAAATAAATAGAAACAGAGTTCCAATAAATGGAACCCACGGACCATATTCTTCTCCAATCTGAGTTTTGCTCACGTCTCGAATGAATTCAAGGACATATTCAAAGAAATTCTGACCGGAAGTGGGAATAGTTTGCGGATTTCGAACAACTAGAATGGTAGAAACCAATAAGATAGCCATTACAACCCAAGAGGTAATAAGTACTTGAGCATGCACTTGGAAATCTCCTATTTGCCAATAGAGATGTTGACCTACTTCCACAGCCGATATATCGTACAATCCGTTTAATGTGTTGATGGAACATAATAGAACATTCATATTGCCCGGCCCTCTAAAAGAAAAAAATATAACTTGAAAGGGAATTATTTTGATTCAACCATTTCCTTTTTTACTTAATCTACTTTCATTTTCGATTTTGAATACCTACTCTAATCACATAATATTTCTGTTTGTTTTGTTTATCTTTATCTTTTTACACAATTTTCTAATTGTATAATAAACGATTCCAAAAATCTATGAATCCCCCCAACCAAATCAAACAATTTCTTTATCTTATTATTAATCAATAATTTCGTATATAGCTAGAATGACCCTCACAAATTGCAAATACTAATTTGTTAAGAATTAATCGGATTGAAGCTATAGCATCATCATTAGCTGGAATCGAAATATCTGCGAGATCCGGGTCACAATTTGTATCGATTAAACAAATCGTTGGAATTCCCAAAGTCATACATTCTCGAAGAGCCTTATATTCTTCTTGCTGATCAACGATTATTACAATATCGGGTAACCTCGACATATATTTAATCCCGCCCAGATATGTTTCCAAGTGAGATAATTGTCTCTTCAACATAGCGGCATCTCTTTTTGGAAGATTGTTGAGTTTACCTGTCCTTTGCTCCGTTCTCAAGTCCCTGAACTTACGAAGTCTCGTTTCTGTAGTATGCCAATTCGTTAACATACCGCCGAGCCATTTTTTATTAACATAATGACATCGAGCTCTTAGTGCAGCCCCTTTTACTAAATCGGCTGCTTTTTTTTTTGTACCAACAATTAAGAATTGTTTTCCTATGCTTGCAGCATCAAAAACCAAATCACAAGCTTCTGATAAAAAACGAGCAGTTCGAGTAAGATTTATAATATGAATACCCTTACGCTTTGCGGATATATAAGGTGCCATTCGAGGATTCCATTTCCTCGTACCATGGCCAAAATGAACTCCTGCTTCCATCATCTCTTCAAAAGTTATGTTCCAATATCTTTTTGTCATTTATCCCCACACTTTAAAAAAAAAATTGAAAAAAAAAAAAGAGACCTGGTATTCTGAAATAGAAATAAAAAATTGTTCCGATGGAACCTTCTCTTTTATCGAAGATTGGCCGTTAATACATAATCAGGCCATTTATTTGTCTTCTATTTATTATTATTTATTATACTTTATTACCAAATTACCAAATCAAATGACTGCATTTAAGGGGATGAATCTAATCTGCTTTTAGGAATCATTAAATACTAGATTTCTGATGTATCACATAAATTCTTTGAAATGAAAAAATCAAATAATTTTCTGTGATGGAACAAAATATTTCGAATTTCTACCTCGAAAAAATTCTTTTTTTTTTCCAAGGTAATCTTGTTATCTTGCCTTGACCGTGAACGGTGCATTATTCTTTTGAATCCGGTACCAACGGGTATCATTCCCCCTAAAACAACATTCTCTTTCAGACCTTTCAACCAATCGATACGACCCCGAAGAGCGGCTTTTGCTAAAACTCTGGCAGTTTCTTGAAAACTCGCTTCGGATATGAAACTTTGAGTATTCAGAGATGTTTTTGTTATTCCCAATAATAGAGCTCGGTAACAAATAGCTTCTTCCAAGGCGCGCCCTGTTCGTTCGGCCCGCAATAATCCAATTAGTTCGCCAGGTGAAAATACATTAGACATTCCATCTTCTGAAACCAAGACTTTTGATGTTATTTGACGCACAATAATTTCTATATGTCTATTATGGATGTGTACTCCCTGGGATCGATAAACCTTTTGTATTTTATTAACCAAAGAAATACGACTTTGCGCTATAGTTAGCTCAGCACCAATCAAGAATCCCCAAGGAATGCCGAGAATTCTTGTTATACACTCGTTCCAAGCATCAATTCTCTTTTCTAGGTTCATCGATATTGAATCAATCGAACGTACTTCTAATATCTGTTCCACTTTTGGAAGACCTTGTGTTATATCACCGGATCTCGATTTTTCATATATAAATGTAACCAAAATATCTCCTTCATAAAGGATTTCTCCATAATGGCCATGAATAGTTGCTCCAGGAGTCGCCAAATAAGGGTTAGCCGATCTGATTATTACAGAATCCATTTGAACAGTTAGAACTTGACCCGATTTTAGTTTTAGGTGTGGTCCATTTTTCGTTTGAGCTATACATATATTTTCACAAATAAATTGCCCAAGACTAATTATTGTAAACGTTTTTTCACAATAATTATGATTGAGAAAATACCAATTCAAATGGAATGGGTTTAAAACGATGTTATTGTATAGATCGGGTTTATAAATTTTCTCGTTTTCGTCCATTAAATAATATTTAATTACTTGAAAAGTTTCCTTTAATTTGTCAAGTTGCAAATTTTTTAAATTTTTAGTTATTGAGATCTGATTATGAGTTATTAAACGGTAAAATGAATAAAAATTTGAAATTGGAGGGGCTATTCCTAAAGGGCCTAACGAATTCTGAATTGGAATTATAGGATCTTTTTTAAATTTATTAATTCCTTTTTTTATCTCATTGTGATATTTTACGTTGTTGAATGGTCTCGTTTGAAAACAATTAGATGATGACAAAATTATCAAAGATCGGCACTCCTTATTTCTATTCAACAACATACGAATAGTTCCGTGATTTTGACTAAGTGATTGTTGAATTTTTGCCTTGGAATGAATAGAATAAAATGGATTTATATTGATCCGATCCGATTCATTATCCGAGATCAATCCTGAGCCGGATGGGTCCTTCCTTTTTCTTATATACAAAGTATGAGATTTCACTAAGTCAATTCTTAGGAAATACTCAATCAAACCATTTGTACTTACTTCAACAAAGGAAGCGAGGGCCTCTTCAATAGACGAACTTTTTTTGTCTTGATCC